ATTATTGAACCAGTTTATTTTACCAAGTCCAACATTAGCCAGATTAGTAACCGTTTATATGTTTCGATGCAATAACAAGACATTATTTATGACAAGTAGTTTTGTTGGTTGGTTGATAGGTCATTTTTTATTCATTAAATGGCTTGGGTTAATATTATTCTGGATACGTAAAAATATAAGTCAAAATGATTCCATTCAATTTAATCCGAATTTTGGATTTAATCCTAAATTCAGGTGGAATTTTTCGGTCCATCAAAGCTTTACTATTCTTTTAACTCTCACTTCTATTTACTATTTAGGAAGAATGCCATACCCCATTCTGACTATGAAACTATTGGGCGAAGAAGAAATAACCAAAAGACGAAAAGCACGGGCAAAAATAAAACAACTAATAGAAATGGACGAGGAGAATATCAAAAAAGGAATCGAAATGGACGCGGAACAACAAATGGAGTGCGACGAAATACTTTTAAAGTCAGTAAAACAACTCCATGGTCCAAAAAAAGAAGATCCCTTTTTAGAGACTTTTTATGATTATAAACGATGGAATCGTCCATTACGATATATAGACCCAGAAAATGATGAACTTGGAAATGCGGTACGAGATGAAATGTCGGAGTATTTTTTTTATCCATGCCCAAGCGATGGAAAAGAAAGACTATCATTTACATATCCACCCAGTTTGTCCACGTTTTCGGAAATGATAGAGGAATATATAGTGATAGCGGAAAAAGGACTTTTGGACACGACAGAAAAAAAACTATCTCATCAACATGAAGACGAAGATTTATATAATAATTGGGTTTCTACTAATGAACAAAAAAAGCAGGACCTAAGCAATGAATTAATAGATCGAGTAAAAAGTCTAGAAATGGATCGAGTAAAAAGTCTAGAAATGGATGGAGAACAAACTCTAGAAAAAAAATTGGAATTAGCAATTTTAGATGCACTAGAAAAAAGAAGCAGATTATTCGTATACGATGACGAAGATGAAGAAAATGACGAAGCTAAAGAAACTAAAGAAAATAAAGAAACTAAAGAAAATGAAGGAAGATTTTTACCTAAAAAAGATGATCCTTTTTTAAATGGGCCATATCGTGGAAAAGTCTGGGATTCTATTAGAGAACAAAGAGATTCCATTAGAGAAGAAAGCGATGATGAAAGCGATGAGGAAAGGGATGAAGAAAGGGATTCTATTAGAGAACAAAGGGAATCCATTAGAGAAGAAAGGGATGAGGAAAGGGATGAGGAACAAAGGGAATCTATTAGAGAACAAAGGGAATCTATTAGAGAACAAAGAGATTCCATTAGAGAAGAAAGTGATGAGGAAAGGGATGAGGAACAAAGGGAATCTATTAGAGAACAAAGAGATTCCATTAGAGAAGAAAGTGATGAGGAAAAGGATGAGGAACAAAGGGAATCTATTAGAGAACAAAGGGAATCCATTAGAGAAGAAAGTGATGAGGAAAAGGATGAGGAACAAAGGGAATCTATTAGAGAACAAAGGGAATCTATTAGAGAAGAAAGAGATTCTATTAGAGAACAAAGAGATTCCATTAGAGAAGAAAGTGATGAGGAAAGGGATGAGGAACAAAGGGAATCTATTAGAGAACAAAGGGAATCTATTAGAGAACAAAGAGATTCCATTAGAGAAGAAAGAGATTCCATTAGAGAAGAAAGTGATGAGGAAAGGGATGAGGAAAGGGATGAAGAAAGGGATGAGGAAAAGCATGAAGAAATAAAAAAAATACGTAAAAAAGTAGCTCGGTGGCATTACAAATTACGCAGCCCTTTGGACGATCTACAAAACCCAGACGAGGAAGAAGACCAAGACGAAGAAGAAAGAGAAGAACAAGACGAAAGAGAAGAATTTTATGAAATACGTTCTCGAAAGGCCAGACGAGTGCTAGTTTATAATGAAGAAGAGGATAAAAAACGTAAACGTAAAGAGAAAGAGAAAAATCAGAGTGAAGTGAAAAGTGAAGGTCAAGTTGAAGGTCAAGGTCAAGGTCAAGGTCAAGGTAAAGGGAAAGTTGAAGGTCAAGGTCAAGGTCAAGGTCAAGTTGAAGGGAAAGTTGAAGGTCAAGTTGAAAACAAAGTTGAAGATCAAGATGAAGGTCAAGTTGAAGGTCAAGATGAAGGTCAAGTTGAAGGTCAAGTTGAAGGGAAAGTTGAAGGTCAAGTTGAAGGTGAAGGTGAAGAGAAAGTTGAAAAGGTAGAAGAGGAGGAGGAGGAAGAGCCGATATATACAATACATTTTTCACAACAATCTGATTTTAATCGGGATTTAATTGCCGGATCCATGCGTGCTCAAAGACGTAAAATCGTTCTTTCGTCAATGTTTGACGAAAATGCGCATTCACCTCTCTTTGTGGGTCGAACTCGCAACATCCCCAGTATCACTTTTCATTTCGTGATAAAAGTGATAAAAGTCATACTGATCCAAGTGGTAAATCTCCATTTTGGAGATTGGGCAAGTGGGAAATTAGAAAATTTCTTAGAAAAATGGATTCCGAATTCTGAATCTGCTGAAGAAAAAGAGACAGAAGAAGAAGAAGAGACAGAAGAAAACGAAGAGACAGAAAAAAAAGAAGAACTGACAGAAGAAGAACTACAACAAAAAACGAAAGAAGAGGCAAAAGACGAGTGTAGAAAAATAGGCGAACGGTGGGACGGCATTGCCCATGGTCACCAAATAAGAGGTGCGTTATTAGTAAGCCAAGCCTTTTTGAGAAAATACATAAAATTACCTTTCTTGATAATAGCTAAAAATATTGGACGTATGCTATTATTCCAATTGCCCGAGTGGGAAGAGGATTTCAGAGACTGGAAAAAGGAACAATATATTAAATGCACTTATAATGCGATTCCATTATCAGAGACAGAATTTCCTGAAAATTGGTTAGACGATGGTATTCAGATAAAAATTCTATTTCCTTTCCGTCTGAAACCTTGGAAAGGAGCTAAAATTAGAATAAAATCACAATTGGAGACAAATAGAATACTAAGAAAAAGGAAACAATTAGAATTCGATGAAAAAATCGAGGAAAAAAACGAGAAACGGCGTAAAAAAAAAGGGAAAAGGGTCTCCTTTAAAGAAGAGGAAAAAGGCTCGTTTATAAAAACGAAGGAATCCTTAAAGGAAAAGGGCTCCTTTTGTTTTTTAAACGTTTGGGGAAGAGAGGTAAAAGTCCCTTTTGGTAGTGTAGAAAAGACCCACTCTTTTTTTAAACCTGTTCGTAAGGAATGGGAAAAGAAATATAGAAAAGTGAAAAAGAAAACTTTTAAAGTTCAAAGAGTTTTAAAAGAAAAAACAACCAGGGTTCTAAGCATTTTAGAATTAAAAGAAAAAATCAAAGAGGCTCAAAAACAACTTCCAGTTCTAAAAAAGAAGATGGAAAAGAATAGAAAAGAATTGAACAAGAATATAAAACAAAGGATAGAAAACATGAAAGAAATCGTAGAAAAAATGCAAAATTTAATAATAAAAGACAAAGAGTGGGTGGAAAATGCAAAAAATGTCATAAAAAATGTAAAAAATTCCATAAGTAATAAAAATAGTCAGGAATTGATTATTGAACCCATGGATTCGACAAAGGATTCACTTGTGGAAACGGAAAGGGAAATAAACGAAAAGATAATGAAAAATCTTATTGATAGAACAATCGCGACCAGGAATGAAATAGAACGGGTCAAAAAGGAAAAAGCGGAAATAATTCCAACTCTAAATATTAGTCCTAACAAAACCCATTTGAATGATAAAAAATCCAAGTTGAAATATATATTCAAAAGGGAAAAGACTCGATTCAAAAGGAAAAAGACTCGATTAATACGTAAATTACCCTATTTTATAAAATCCTTCGGTGAAAGAATATACATCGATACCTTTCTACATATGATCAACACACTCAGGGTGAATGTAGAATTTTTCTATAAACCGGAAAGTGATATAGAGAAAACTCCTTTTATTTTAACTCTAGAAGAAAAAGAGTCCCTTTTTAGTATTAATAGTGAGAATTCAAATCCTTATTGTGACTTATCCAACCTTTCGCAAGCATACGTATTTTACAAACTATCACGAACTCAAGCTCATATTAATGACAAATATCACCTGAGATCCGTACTTGAATATGACGGAACTCCTCTTTTTCTTAAGGATGAAATAAAGGATTATTGTGAGACACAAGGAATATTTAATTTCAAATCCAAACATAGGAAAATTAATAAGTTTAGAAAAAAAGGAATATTGAATTTCCTATTCAAACATAGGGAAATTAATAAGTCTATAACAGATGAATGGAAAGGTTGGTTAAAAAGCCATTATCAATACAATTTACCTCCGAGTGAATGGTATCGATTAGAACTTAAAAAGTGGCGAAAAAAGGCTAATCGAAAAATTCAAAAGGAGAAACGAAATGGTTATAAAAAAGAAAGAGAGGGGAATTCGTACATTACTTATGTAAAAAATAAGTATTATAAGAATAAGTTGGGTGTGAACAATTTTTTGAAAAAAGAAAAATTTAAGAGAACCTACAGATATGATAGTTTATTATATAGGTATATAAACTATGAAAATAGTGAGGGTTCATATATTTCGGAATTACCATTAGAAGTAAATAAGGATCGAAAATCATATAATTTAAAGACACCAAAACCTTATGTACTAACAGATATAGATCTTAGTGATTATCTCAAAAAGGAGATAGATAATCATTCCAATTTGTATTTTTCTTTTAGAGAAATTAGAAACAAGAGAAAGAGGGAGCCCTTGATCAAGAGTAGATTTAATCGTTATGGTTATGAAAGATTTTATAATGAGGAGCCCATATCCATAATTCCTGAAAAAAGAAAACGATTCTCATCGAAACTAGAATGTTTCTTTTTTGATTGGATGGGAATGAATCAACAAACGTTGCATCGCCAGATATCAAATCGAAAGGTTCCATTCTTTCCAGAATTTGGAATGGATTCTGATACATATAGACAATATATGTATAACCCTTGGATCATACCAACCGACGAATTACTTCTCGATTCTGAAGTAAATGAAAAGGCTAGTCAAAGTCAAAATATTAATAAAGAAGATTTGGAATTAGAAAAGAAGAATCAAGAAAAAAAACAAGAATCAAGTCAAGTGGGTCCTGGATCCGATGTAGAAGAAGAAGAGAAAGAAGAAAAGAAAAAAGGCAAGAAAGAAACAGAATTGGATATTTTCGTGAAAGACTATTCCTATGTTCAATTAGGATTTAATCGTTTTTGGAATGAAAGACTAAACAATTATGTCAAGGCATGTGCTTTCTTACTTAGATTAGAGGACTTAGAGGAGGAGGAAGAGCCAGAGGAAACTCCGAAATCCGAAATTGAGGACTCTACTAAATCTTCCAAAGAGATGAATAAGGAAACTCCGAAATCATCGATTGAAATAAAAGAGATGAATCAGGAAACTCCGAAATCATCGATTGAAATAAAAGAGATGAATCAGGAAACTCCGAAATCATCGATTGAAATAAAAGAAATGAATCAGGAAACTCCGAAATCTTCCAAAGAGATAAATGAGGAAACTCCGAAATCCGAAATTAAGGACTCTCCGAAATCTTCCAAAGAGATGAATCAGAAAACTCCGAAATCCAAAATTGAGGAGATTGAGGAAATTGAGAACTCAATTACATCCGAAATTGAGGAGATTGAGAAAAATAAGGACTTTCCGAAATCTTCCAAAGAGATGAATGAGGAAACTCCGAAATCCGAAATTAAGGACTTTCCGAAATCTTCCAAAGAGATAAATGAGAAAACTCCGAAATCCGAAATTAAGGACTCTGCGAAATCTTCCAAAGAGATAAATGAGGAAACTCCGAAATCCGAAATTAAGGACTCTGCGAAATCTTCCAAAGAGATAAATGAGGAAACTCCGAAATCCGAAATTAAGGACTCTCCAAAATCTTCCAAAGAGATGAATCAAGAGATGAATGAGGAAACTCCGAAATCATCGATTGAAATAAAAGAGATGAATAAGGGAAGGATTCAATCCTTGATTCAGGAGGCTACTATGGCCTCTATTCAAAGAAACGAGATGAATTTAGAGTCATTGATAAGAACACCTTCCGAATATATACCTCTTTCAGAGTTGCAACAAAGAGCAATGGTGTGTATCAACCCAATGCGTCCATTTGGTGACAGATTTGGAACATTTTTTGGAGGAGGAGCAGGGTTTGAAAGAGTGCGAGAAAACCCCATTCAAATAGTGAGGGCAGATCCTATTAAGTTTGAAACCATAAGGATTGCGTTGGTCGATAAGACTAAATACAAAAAAATAGAAGAATCTGTTGATAAGGATGATCTTGAAGAAGAAGAAGATAGCGATTATCGTTATGAGTTCCTTCTTACTGTTCCTGAAAATATTCTATCTCCTCGACATCGTAGAAAGTTGAGAACTCTAACGTGTTTCAATTCCTCGAATAGGAATGCGGTAAATGGCATTTCACTATCTGGTAATGAAAACAATGGAAAGAACTGTGAACAATTTAGGAATATAAATAAGGATATTCATAGAAATGGAAAAGAATTAATGAAATCCAAATTAATTATGTGGCCTAATTATCGATTAGAGGACTTAGCTTGTACGAATCGATATCATTATGGTACCCATAATGGAAGTCGTTTTAGTATGACAAGACTACGTATGTATCCGGAATTGTAAATTAACTGATCATAGTGATTTAATCATGTATTATCCCTTTTTATCCAAATCCAAATCAATTAAAATGAATTGGATTTGGATAAAAAGTCAATTCCCATTTTTTCTGTGTACCTAATTAAAACAACTACTAGTATTATATTATTAGATCAACTATTATTAATTCATGATCGGTAAATAAAATGGAAAAAAGAATATATACAAAAATTTCTTTATTTTATGGTCAAAAATGCATTCATTTCAGTTCTTCCACAAGAAGAAAATCCCGGGTCTGTCGAATTTCAAGTATTCTGCTTTACTAATAAGATACAAAAACTTACTTTACACCTTGAATTACACAAAAAAGATTTTTTATCTCAGAGGGGTCTTCGGATAATTCTGGGAAGACGTCAACGATTACTAGCTTATTTGGCAAAGAAAAATAGAGTACGTTATGAAAAATTACTAAGTCAACAGGACATTCGAGAGCGAAAAACTCGTTAATTTATTGGATTTATATTAGAAATTGATTCATTTATGAGATTTCTATTTTTTCCTTTTATTTATTGTTAGAATAATTACTAATATAATTATATTAGTATATTAATTAGTATATTATTAGTATTAGAATTACTAAATTTAATAACTAATTCTTAATAAGAATTAGTTATTAGGTCTAGTATTTTGATGAACCTCGTTTTGAGAAATTCATGAAATAATGAATCGAGGAAAAAGATATGACTGTACCCGCTACAAGAAAGGATCTCATGATAGTCAATATGGGTCCTCAACACCCATCAATGCATGGTGTTCTTCGACTAATCGTTACTCTCGATGGTGAGGATGTTATTGACTGTGAACCCATATTGGGTTATTTACACAGAGGGATGGAAAAAATTGCGGAAAATCGAACAATTATACAATATCTCCCTTATGTAACACGTTGGGATTATTTAGCTACTATGTTCACGGAAGCAATAACTGTAAATGGGCCAGAACTGTTGGGAAATATTCAGGTACCTCAAAGAGCCAGCTATATCCGAGTAATTATGCTAGAACTGAGTCGTATAGCTTCTCATTTATTATGGCTTGGGCCCTTTATGGCGGATATTGGTGCGCAGACTCCTTTTTTCTATATTTTTAGAGAGAGAGAATTGATATATGATCTATTCGAAGCTGCCACAGGTATGCGAATGATGCATAATTATTTCCGTATCGGAGGAGTAGCTGCTGATCTACCTTATGGTTGGATAGATAAATGCTTGGATTTCTGCGATTATTTTTTAACGGCAGTTGCCGAATATCAAAAACTTATCACGCGCAATCCTATTTTTTTGGAACGAGTTGAAGGAATAGGTATTATAGGTGGGGAAGAAGCAATAAATTGGGGCTTATCAGGACCAATGTTACGAGCCTCCGGAATACAATGGGATCTTCGTAAAGTTGATGATTATGAGTGTTACAATGAATTCGATTGGGAAGTTCAATGGCAAAAGGAAGGAGATTCACTAGCTCGTTATTTGGTACGAATCGGGGAAATGACGGAATCCATAAAAATAATTCAACAGGCTCTGCAAGGTATTCCTGGGGGGCCTTATGAAAATTTAGAAGTACGACGCTTTGATAAGACAAAGAATTCGGAATGGAATGATTTTGAATACAGATTCATTAGTAAAAAGCCTTCACCCAATTTGGAATTATCGAAACAAGAACTTTATGTTAGAGTAGAAGCTCCAAAGGGAGAATTAGGAATTTTTCTGATAGGAGATCAGAGTGTTTTTCCTTGGAGATGGAAAATTCGTCCACCAGGTTTCATCAATTTGCAAATTCTTCCTCAGCTAGTTAAAAGAATGAAATTGGCTGATATCATGACAATACTAGGTAGTATAGATATCATTATGGGGGAGGTTGATCGTTGAAATGATAATTGATACGAGGGAAGTAGAAACTATAAATTCTTTTTCTGGATCTGAATTCTTGAAAGAGATCTATGAACTCATATGGATCTTTGTCCCTATTTTGATCGTGATATTAGGAATCACGATAGGTGTACTAGTAATTGTGTGGTTAGAAAGAGAAATATCTGCGGGGATACAACAACGTATTGGGCCTGAATATGCCGGTCCATTAGGAATCCTTCAAGCTCTAGCAGATGGAACAAAACTACTTTTTAAAGAAGATATCTTCCCTTATAAAGGAGATATTCGATTATTTCGTGTGGGACCAGCTATAGCAGTTTTATCAACTTTACTAAGTTATTTAATAATTCCTTTTGGATATCATCTTGTTTTATCCGATCTCAGTATGGGTGTTTTTTTATGGATTGCCATTTCAAGTATTGCACCAATTGCACTTCTTATGTCAGGGTATGGGTCGAATAATAAATATTCTTTCTTAGGTGGTCTACGAGCTGCTGCTCAATCCATTAGTTATGAAATACCATTAACTTCATGTGTGTTATCAATTTCTCTACGTGTGATTCGTTAAAAAATCCATTTTCCTTTATTTCGAATAGAAATATATAGGAATAGGAAAAAAAGGAATGTATTGAATAACTATCTTGATCTTTTTATTCATCATTCGGGTAGATAAGTTAAACCAGATAGTTATATGAGTGAAACAAAACAGCTTAGAAATTCGCAGTAAGAAGATTAAATCTCATTCCCTATGTACAAGAGTAAAGTGGAAGTAAATAGAAACAGTGTAAACTGTTTCCCCCAAGACTGAGATTGTTTGATTAGTTATCATGTCTTGAAGCGGGTACAAAAGATCAAGTGTATGGAGTTTCTACTATTGTCTTGTATGTATTACCATACCGGGATCAATCAAAAATTAGTGGACGGGCAGAAACACCAAGATACACAAAAGATTAGTAATACAGATAATGTAAAGTATTAAAAGATAAATAAAACGAATCATAATAAGGACTTGAAGTTAGTAGAAATAATCAAGCAGTACTTATCCACGATTCCGATCTAGAGTATCTTCCTATTCACTGATTAAAGAAATAACTATCAAGAACGAATTAATCCCTTTTTCTTTTTTATTTGTTTTTCTGAATATCGAAACAAGAAGAGGAACAAAAGAGTAGAATGAATGAGAAAAATGAATAAAAAAAGGGATGAGATCAATTCAGAAGCACTTTTTATTTCTTATTCTAGCAGACAGAATTCCATTGGTCTAATTTGGGACTTTTCGATATGTCTTTATTATATCCATAGTATCCAATGGATGTCGAATTTATGTTACTATTGAATTAGTTCTTACATTTTTTTCTGACCATAGAGGAGCCGTATGAAGCTGGGGTCTCACGTACGGTTCTGGAGTAGCGATGAAAGCAGTAATGTTATCATCGACTATGATTATCTAATAGTTCAAGTACAGTTGATATAGTTGAAGCGCAATCCAAATATGGTTTTTGGGGGTGGAATGTTTGGCGCCAACCTGTTGGGTTTATAGTTTTTCTAATTTCTTCTCTAGCAGAATGTGAAAGATTACCCTTTGATTTACCAGAAGCGGAAGAGGAATTAGTAGCAGGTTATCAAACCGAATATTCAGGGATCAAATACGGTTTATTCTATGTTGCTTCTTACCTAAATCTATTAGTTTCTTCATTATTTGTAACAGTTCTTTACTTCGGTGGTTGGAATTTATCTATTCTGCCTATTTTATTTATTCCCGAGATTTTCGAAATAGATAAAATAGGTGGGGTCTTTGGAATGATAATTGGTATTCTAATTACATTAATTAAAGCCTATTTGTTTCTGTTTATTTCTATTACAACAAGATGGACTTTCCCAAGGATGAGAATGGACCAACTATTAAATCTTGGATGGAAATTTCTTTTACCTATTTCTTTAGGTAATCTATTATTGACAACCTCTTCTCAACTTGGATCACTATAAATAAGAAGAGACGAGAAGAACATTCGAAATTTCGAATAATCTATCTGAAACAAGAGAAAGAAACATCAACTTATTTATTTCATGGATATTTACGATATGTTCCCTATGGTAACTGGATTTATGAATTATGGTCAACAAACAGTACGAGCTGCAAGGTATATCGGTCAAGGTTTCATGATTACCTTATCCCATACAAATCGTTTACCTGTAACTATTCAATATCCTTATGAAAAATTAATTACATCGGAACGTTTTCGTGGTCGAATTCATTTTGAATTTGATAAATGTATTGCTTGTGAAGTATGTGTTCGTGTATGTCCTATAGATTTACCCCTTGTAGATTGGAGATTGAAAACAGATATCAAAAAGAAACAATTGCTTAATTATAGTATTGATTTTGGAGTATGTATATTTTGTGGTAACTGTGTGGAGTATTGCCCAACAAACTGTTTATCAATGACTGAAGAATATGAGCTTTCTACTTATGATCGTCATGAATTGAATTACAATCAAATTGCTTTGGGTCGATTACCTATGTCAGTAATTGCGGATTACACAATTCAAGCAATTATGAATTCGACACAAATCACAATAGACAAAGAGAAATCTTTCGATTCAAAATCAATTACTAATTACTAATTATTATATAATATAAGGAATGGGATCGGGGATTTTTTCATTTTTTTTTTTAATTTAATATTGATTAATTTAATCAATAACTAGAACTGATACCTATTGATTGTTGAGAATTACTCTTTGATTTTTGCATTTTAGGTTGAAAAAAAGAATTTCGAGAATCATATCTTTCATTCTTCTATAATCTACACTACATTAAGATTCAATTCAATTAGTAACATTACCATATTATATATACAAGAAAAAAATGGGGCAATTCCTTTTTTCCTGGACTATTCAATAAAGTCATGAAATATTTCGACTTATTTATCTCTTACTTTATACATAATGGGTTTAACTGGACCAATACATGATATTCTTGTAGTATTTCTAGGATCCGTTCTTATATTAGGAAGCCTGGGAGTCGTTTTATTTCCCAATCCCATTTTTTCTGCGTTTTCATTGGGATTGGCTCTTGTTTGTATATCCTTATTATATATTTTATCCAACTCCTATTTTGTAGCTGCAGCTCAGCTCCTTATTTATGTGGGGGCTATAAATGTCTTAATCATATTTGCTGTGATGTTCACAAGCAGTTCCGAATATTATAATTCTAATGATTTTCATTTTTGGACTGTTGGAGATACGGTTACTTCGTTGGTCTGTACAAGTATTCTTTTTTCACTAATTACTACTATCCTAGAAACATCATGGTATGGGATTATTTGGACTACAGGATCAAATCAAATTATAGAGCAGGATCTAATAAGTAATATTCAACAAATTGGTATTCATTTATCAACGGACTTCTTTCTTCCATTTGAACTAATTTCTATAATCCTTTTAGTTGCCTTGATAGGTGCAATTAGTATGGCTCGTCAATAAGAATAATAAGTAGAAATTGTTATTCTAAATAAATTCGAAATCCAAAATCAAAGAATGTCTTCTTTTCCTGTGTCTTATTTTTATAACACTTATTTTTTCTTTCAAATTCAAATGGATTTTTTCATTTTCTTTAATATATGTTATATTCCCATATTTTAGTCTAGTATAAAAATGAATAAAATACTATAAGATAAGCAAAGCTCTTAATTGGATCCATTACCAATACCTTATTTTTTATTAATTAATTTATTTAATTGAATTCTTTGAATGAATATTCATTCATATTGAATTGAGATTGATAAGGAGTTAGTCAATGATGTTTGAACATGCACTTTTTTTGAGTGCCTATTTATTTTCGATCGGTATCTATGGATTGATCACAAGTCGAAACATGGTTAGAGCACTTATGTGTCTTGAACTTATACTAAATTCGGTTAATATCAATCTCGTAACATTTTCGGATTTATTCGATAGCCGTCAATTAAAAGGAGACATTTTCTCGATCTTTGTGATAGCCATTGCAGCTGCGGAAGCAGCAATTGGACTAGCTATTGTTTCATCAATCCATCGTAACAGAAAATCAATTCGTATCAATCAATCAAATTTGTTGAATAAATAGTCGTAATCATATAATCTGATAGAATTCATATAATCAAATATAATTCATAATATACTATTAATAATATACTATTTAAAATATACTATTTTAATTTAATGTATAATAAAATTTTTTATTTACTTATTTTTTTTTTAATAATTTAGAATATAATATTATGAATTTGAATATTCACCAATTTGAATTAGATTAGCATATACAACTAGTATTAGCATCTTTGTCGAAACTAAAATGAAAGTTTATTGGCCCTTTCTCGTGAAACATATCCAGAAATAGATTGATTCTAAAAAATTCTGGTAAACCACTGATTTGTCTGGTATCTCTAATATAGAATTCATTTACTACTGACTTTTTACCAGATCAAAATATTTTATTTCCAAAACGGAAATTTATAGATCCAATGTCACATTCAGTAAAAATTTATGATACGTGTATAGGGTGTACTCAATGCGTACGAGCTTGCCCTACAGATGTGTTGGAAATGATACCTTGGAACGGATGTAAAGCTAAACAAATAGCTTCTGCACCAAGAACTGAGGACTGTGTAGGTTGTAAGAGATGTGAATCCGCGTGTCCAACAGATTTTTTGAGTGTTCGTGTTTATTTATGGAATGAGACAAGCCGTAGTATGGGTCTAGCTTATTGATACGTTACAAAAAACTCCACTTGAATCATTTGATTCCTTTTTTTTACCGACAAAAATCCGTACTGAGAATTCCGAATAATATACTTTCTTGAGTACGGATTTTTATGGTCAAAACGTATCTTGTCTTTACCACGAGTTATTTTCCTTGGTTAACAATAATTGTAGTTTTGCCGATATTTGCGGGCTTCTTAATTTTTTTTCTCCCACATAAAGGAAATAAGGTGATTAGGTGGTATACGATATGTATATGCCTTTTAGAACTTCTTCTAACAACCTATGTATTTTGTTATCATTTCCAATTGGACGATTCATTAATACAATTGAGAGAGGATTATAAATGGATAAATATTTTTGATTTTCACTGGAGATTGGGAATCGATGGATTTTCCATAGGACCCATTTTATTGACAGGATTTATCACTACTTTAGCAACTTTAGCGGCTTGGCCGGTTACTCGAGATTCACGATTGTTTTATTTTCTAATGGTAGCAATGTACAGTGGCCAAATAGGATTATTTTCTTCTCGAGACCTTTTACTTTTTTTCATCATGTGGGAGTTAGAATTAATTCCTGTTTACTTACTTTTATCCATGTGGGGGGGTAAAAAACGTCTGTACTCAGCTACAAAGTTTATTTTATACACAGCAGGGGGTTCCGTTTTTCTCTTAATAGGGGTTTTGGGTATAGGTTTATATGGTTCGGACGGACCCATATTAAATTTTGAAACATTAGCTAATCAATCATATCCTATAGTCTTAGAGATTCTATTATATTTTGGCTTTCTTATTGCTTATGCTGTCAAATCGCCGATTATACCCCTACATACGTGGTTGCCAGATACTCATGGCGAAGCGCATTACAGTACATGTATGCTTCTGGCTGGAATCTTATTAAAAATGGGAGCTTATGGATTGATTCGGATAAATATGGAATTTTTACCCCACGCCCATTCTATATTTTCTCCATGGTTCGTGATAGTAGGAACGATACAAATAATTTATGCAGCTTCAACCTCCTTGGGGCAACGTAATTTAAAAAAGAGAATAGCCTATTCCTCTGTATCTCATATGGGTTTTATAATTATAGGAATTGGTTCCATAACCAACGCGGGACTCAATGGGGCCTTTTTACAACTAATCTCTCATGGATTTATTGGTGCTGCCCTTTTTTTCTTAGGGGGAACAGGCTGTGATAGAACACATCTCATTTATCTTGACGAAATGGGTGGAGTATCCGTCCCAATGCCAAAATTATTTACCTTGTTCAGTAGTTTCTCGATGGCCTCTCTTGCATTGCCGGGAATGAGTGGTTTTGTTGCAGAATCCGTAGTCTTTTTTGGAATAATTACCAGTCCAAAATATCTTTTAATGCCAAAAATACTAATTACTTTTCTAATGGCAATTGGAATGATATTAACTCCTATTTATTTATTATCTATGTCACGCCAAATGTTCTATGGATACAAGTTATTTAATGCTCCAAAGTCTTATTTTGTGGATTCTGGACCACGAGAACTATTTGTTTCGATTTCTATCTTTTTGCCCGTAATAGCAATTGGTATTTATCCTGATTTTGTTTTCTCGCTATCAGTTGATAAGGTACAAGCTATTCTATCTAATTATTTTCCTAGATAGTCTTGATGAATAAAGTGGATAATCGAATAATTATAGGATTTTCCATTTCAAAAAAAAAAAGTTCACCATAGAACGCAAAAAATCAAAATGGAAATGAGATGTATCTCGAGTTTTTGAGAACCATTTTTCATTCAAAAAGAGGGCTAAATGGTTCTCAAAAACTCACATAAATCTTTCCATATAATAATATATATATATAGAAGGATTTCCTGATATATTAGTTTACTCAACTAGATGAGAATTAGAATGAACCATAACTATGCAAACCTATTCCTAATAGATTAACCCCAAAATAGCATATCCAAATTATAAGAAATCCTATAGAAGCTACAATTGCCGAATTAATACCTTGAAAACCTTGGTTTGTTCTGGTATGTAAATAAATTGCGTATATAATCCAAGTAATAAATGCCCAAGTTTCTTTAGGATCCCAATTCCAATAAGACCCCCATGCTTCATTAGCCCATACTGCTCCAGAAAGAATGCCTATGGTTAAAAAAGTAAACCCTAGACTAATGACACGATAACTCCAATAATCTAATCTTTGAGCCAATTGATATTTATAATAGTTTTGAAATGAAGGAAAAGCAGTATTTTCTAAAGCATTTCTTTTCTCATTCAACTGAATCGCGCTAAAGAAAAACGACTTAACTAAAAAATTCTTATCCTTAGAAAAAATATTGATGCTTTTTCGAACTAGAATGACTAAAAGAGCAATTGAAAATAAGGATCCAAATAAAAGAGCTGCATAGCTCAATAACATCATACTTACATGCATCATCAACCACTGAGATTGTAGAGCAGGTACTAATATTGTGGATTGATGCATTCCAGTTGAAAGACCAGAAGTGGCGAAACCTTGGGTAAAAATGGCACTCGGCGCGGTTATTGCACTTAAATCATTTTTCTTTTTATGATTTTTAAAATACAGAATCATATGAATAATGAGGAAACTCCACGAAAGGAACATTAATGATTCATATAAATTACTTAAGGGGAAATGCCCCGAATAAATCCAACGAATAACTAATAATCCTGTTATAGATAACAAAGTAGCTATCATCCCCTTTTCTGACGAATTATATAGTCCTATGATTTCGTGAACTAATAAATTCATCAAATGAAGCATAATAACAATGGAAATGATTGAAAAAGAGATATGAGTTAATATATGTTCTAGAGTCACAAATATCATAAATAAAAGAGTAGTCCAATTACTTAGAGAATGAAAATCGAGAATTGAATATTGAATACATTATAGGATTTAATGTGCCCTTTTTACATTTTCTATTAGATAGAGTATGCCATGCCGCCACTCGGACTCGAACCGAGATGCTCTAGCACTGCTTCCTAAGAGCAGCGTGTCTACCGATTTCACCATGGCGGCTTGCTTGAAATAATAATAGTTCGTACATGTTAAATTGTCGAGATTCAAGGATTCAATGCAATATGGTTTAGAAAATATTAGAATATATTTTTTCTTTTAAGAAACGGAATTTGATATCTTCATCACTAAGACCAAAGAAAGTTATCGAAATATGATCTCAATAACTTGATACCATTAAATCAAATTGGATTCATTCGAATATACTTGATACCTAATTTATGATAGGACTGATTGATTTCTGAAACCAATTAAGTCTTGGTCTAATAATTACATAAAAAACGAATGATTTGCAATCGATATTGCGATTTCACTGTACTTTTCACAAAAATGATATCATTTTTGTGAAAAGTACAGTGGTAAGAAAAAATTTACATACCACGAATTCGAATTCTAGAATAATAAAAAATCATGAAAATATAAATATATATTATGAATATATATTATGAATATATATATATATTCATATGTACTAAATATGAAAATAGGGAAATTCGAATTCAGTAAACAATAGAATTCTTATTCTATTTCTATCTTATTCTATGTCTATATATTAGAATATTAGAAGAAGTACTTTTCATATTAATATATAATATATATTAATATAATATATATATTGAATTGAGAATTTTCGTTAATGTAAATTATTTATTTTAATATTTTTTTAAAACTTTAGTATTTATTAATTTTTTTAAAGCTAAAGCTTTAACATTTATTGGTTTGCCATACGAAAAACTTTTTGAATTTCCTGTCGAAACCGACTTAGCTAAACAAAAAGCCTTAATTGCAGCCAAATATCCTTTTTTCTTCCAAATACTTTTACGAATACGCTTTTTTGACATAGAAGTACGTTTTTTTGGAACTGCCATTCAAAAACAAAGAAGTTAATAATTTTTATTGTTGTATGTGAAAGACATGTATTGACAGATTGTTCTTTTTCTTTATTATCTATACTTAATTTTCTAGATAATGGAATAATTTTTCCTAAAATGAGAATCCTTTTTCTTTGATAATACTATCTATTTATAGAACTATTTTATATATACTATCTAAAATTTTTAATAGAGTTTTGACTCTCTAATAATAATAATTAGAATTCTTTTTTTATTCCTTTTTATTTTTCGTTTCGGATCTCTATTATATATAGAGAATCTAAAATGATTGATAGGGATTAGTCTTGTTCGAATCTATCAATCCACTATTATATATTATAACAAATAGAATAAATAGAAAATCCAAATGAATTGATTGTTCTCAGCTCTCTTTTGAACTTATATCTCGATTTAGTAGATATTGTTATGCTGATTTTATAAATCAAAAGTCAAGTAAGTCAGATTGAGAATTCCTATTTTTATATTCTAAATTTTTATATTATAAAATATAATAATGAATACAATTTTTTTCTACTCAAATTCCGAATGCTTATTCGGAAATGAAATTGGATTGAAGACGAATCTACTAATTAATCTCTTAAAAAAGATAGTACTTATTTAATAACGTGGTTTAATAAGATACTTTTAATAATCTATTATTACATGCGAAATAGTATTATAAGGTTTCCAATAAATATTCTAATTAGTAATTAGAATAGCTATCCCTTTTTTATTTTTTATTATATAGAGTCAAATTATTCGCATATCATATTGAGTGAAGTTATTTGCATATACGAGATTGATATATATTCGAATGAACCGCTATTTCATTTTTTGTATAACCATCTTTTCTTACTATACTATATTAGTATAAATTAACTATATTGGTATAAATTAAATTGGTATAAATTAACTATATTGTTATAAATTATCAAAATACTACAATATTTGAGTTTTTTCATATTTTTTTTTGTTGATTTTTTTTTTGATCTTTCTAAAAAGGATCAAAATGGGTGAATTGGAGACAATAAGATTTAATAAGAATAAAAAAAAAAGGGTTTTATTATGGAACATACATATCAATATGCTTGGATAATACCTTTCCTTCCACTTCCTGTGACTATGTCAATAGGATTTGGCCTTTTGCTTGTTCCAACAGCAACAAAAAATCTTCGTCGTATATGGGCTTTTTATAGTGTTTTATTTCTAAGTATAGCTATGGTTTTTTCTATCAATTTAGCTATTGAGCAAATAAATGGAAATTTTATCTATCAATATCTCTGGTCTTGGACTATTAATAATGATTTTTCCTTAGAATTCGGATACTTAATTGATCCACTTACTTCCATTATGTTAATATTAATCACTACTGTTGGAATCATGGTTCTTATTTATAGTGATAATTATATGTCTTACGATCAAGGATATTTGAGATTTTTTGCTTATATGAGTTTTTTCAATGCTTCCATGTTGGGATTAGTTACTAGTTCCAATTTGATACAAATTTATATTTTTTGGGAGTTGGTGGGGATGTGCTCATATTTATTAATCGGTTTTTGGTTCACACGACCAATTGCAGCAAGTGCTTGTCAAAAAGCTTTTGTAACTAATCGTGTAGGGGACTTCGGTTTATTATTAGGAATCCTGGGTTTTTATTGGATGACAGGTAGTTTCGAATTTCGGGATTTGTTCGAAACATTTAATAAATTGATTCACAATAATGGGGTAAATTCCTTATTTGCTACTCTATGTGCTTTCCTATTATTCGTCGGTGCAATTGCTAAATCCGCGCAATTTCCCCTTCATGTATGGTTACCTGATGCTATGGAGGGACCCACTCCTATTTCAGCTCTTATACATGCCGCTACTATGGTAGCGGCGGGAATTTTTCTTATAGCTAGGCTTCTTCCTATTTTCACAGTTATACCTTACATAATGAATTTCATTTCTTTGATAGGTGTAATAACACTACTATTAGGAGCTACTTTAGCTCTTGCTCAAAGAGACATTAAAAGAAGTTTAGCTTATTCTACAATGTCTCAATTGGGTTATATTATGTTAGCTCTGGGTATAGGTTCTTATCGGGCTGCTTTATTTCATTTGATCACTCATGCCTATTCGAAAGCATTATTGTTTTTGGGATCTGGATCCATTATCCATTCAATGGAACCCATTCTTGGATATTCACCAGATAAAAGTCAGAATATGGCTCTTATGGGTGGTTTAAGAAAATACGTTCCAATTACAAAAATGACTTTTTTATTAGGTACACTGTCTCTTTGTGGTATTCCCCCTCTTGCCTGTTTTTGGTCCAAAGATGAAATTCTTAATGATAGTTGGTTCTATTCACCAATTTTCGGAATAATAGCAACTTTCACAGCGGGATTAACCGCCTTTTATATGTTTCGAATGTATTTACTTACTTTTGAAGGGTATTTACATGTTCATTTTAAAAATTACAGTGGAATTAAAAATAGTTCCCTTTATTCCATATCTTTATGGGGGAAAGAAGCACAAAATTTGATAACCAAAAAATTACTTTTAGCAAGAATGAATAATAATGATCCAAGCATTTCTTTTTTTTCGAAAAATATATATGATGGCAATGGAATAAATCAAATGCGAAATTGGAGTACTCCTTTTGGAAAAGGATACACTTCTATCTATCCCCATGAATCAGATAATACTATGCTATTTCCACTACTTATATTGGTACTATTTACTTTACTTGTTGGATTCATTGGAATTCCTTTTAGTGAATTGGATCTAT